AAAAATTGGAATTCGGAGAGACGAGAGATATTTTTTTTAATGCTCTATAGCATACCTATTATATACGTACGGAATACGGATATAAAATACCCGGATTAGATATTTTCGGTGTAACAATTAATAATTATGTTATTCTAGGGTTTACATATACTGACAGTTGCTGTTATAATTGAAATGGAAAAGAGGAGGTTTTTTTTCGATAAAAAAGAGCAATAAAGAGCAATATAAATTCATTTTTATATAAAATTGGATTCTCTTATCTCATAAAGACAAAACCATATTTTCAATTCAAATTCAAGAATTGTTCAGGAATTAATAGTTAACGGTTCCATTTTGTCCTTCCATTTTTGCGTTTGTCGCTGAAAGTCCACGTTTTTTTTTCAATACAAAAACAAGGGGGGGGGTTCTCATATATTTATTTTTTTTTTTCATTTTGGCGGCATGGCCGAGCGGTAAGGCGGGGGACTGCAAATCCTTTTTCCCCAGTTCAAATCCGGGTGTCGCCTGATCTGATCGACAAGATAATTAAACTGTTTTGTTGATAGAAAACTTGCATTGCATGGGGGGGGGGTTGCTCTATAAAATAAAGCTTTGCGTCACGAATTCAAGGAAAGATTCTAGTAGTGAAAAGGAATCGATAAATTAGTGAAAAGGAATCGATAAATCTTGAGATGATAGTCCTTTCACCCCATTACTATTGTAGTGTCCATCTAGTCTACTGAGCGGGTCTTGAATTAGATTGGATAAGTATGTATAGGTCGGACAGAGAGAATCTAATTCTATTTTTAGTTGGAGAAGAGGCAGAAGAAACCTTGCATACAGACTCATGAAAGTATATGAACGTTCTGGCAGTTATTCAATATTAGTTAGATTGAATACCTAATTTAGATTGAATAGCTAATTGGCTTTCTTTTTTATAATTTATATTATTATTTAATATAATAAATTTTTTTAATTTTAGGTAACCTCTATAGTCGAAGAAAGAGTTTAATAGACTTTCTTCTGATTGTTTTCGAGAATGAATTGAGAGACAGTAAGGATTAGATCAAATAGAAATAAGAAAGAGTATGCAAAGGAATCAGTCTTGATTCTATATATATATATTTTCATTAAAATGAGGGGAAATAAAAACATAGGTCTTTGTTACCTGTTAGTAACAAAAATATCCTTAATACTTCCAAGGAAGTTTCCGAATATTTTGTTTATCCGTAATGTTTTCCGATTCTACTAGAAATCAGCTAAGAACTTGTTAGACGTTCTAATTGGATTTGTTAGATTGTTTCGTTAATCGTGTTAGCACAGAATCCCTTTTTGACTCTGTACCAGTGATTCCACTATTATTCTAGTTTTCTAGTATTATTAGTGATTAATACAATACAAAAAAAAAGAAAACACGAAGAATTAGTGAACAATACTGAAATAATTCCTTCATATTGATATTGTTGATATAGATAGGAGACAAAATTGACATGGATATAGTGAGTCTTGCTTGGGCTGCTTTAATGGTAGTTTTTACATTTTCCCTTTCTCTCGTAGTATGGGGAAGAAGTGGACTTTAATGGTACTACTTAATTTAGTTAAGGGATCAAACTGTATCAATTGTTTTATAGCTGAGTTCTGATATTTTTTTTTACTATTTAATTTGAATTTAAGTATTCAATTATATCTTCATTATCGGAATTCTATTGTATTCGAGTGGTGTAATGTATTCTAGGCATAATATAGAAATCAAAAATACTCTTTCAATCAAACAACAAATATTTGAATTATTCCCATGTTTGTGTCAAGGGGATAAAAAAAGTACGAAATTTATTCCTATTACAACCGAATTCTTACTAAGATCTCTTTGAACTGGCTCTTACCAAAGTTATATATCGAAAATAAGGAACCACGGAACCCCCTCTTCTTAATCTAACACCATTCCTTTTCTTTTTTTTTTTCAAAAAAAAAAAAAAGAGAAAAAAAAATATATTAAATATATATAGTATAGTTATGTTATTTGTTATAAAGCAGATACACAATTTCGATAGGAAACAAAATCGACATAGGAGTTGTCTAACGAGATACTACACATAAAAAGATGTTGGCCTTGCTTTAGGTGAATACCATATTACGTATTTACCTTACCACTTGCTTTTATTTATTTTTTTTTTTTGTTCGAAATTGGATTTATGTTATGCTTTCTTTATTGAACTTCATTTGCAATCATGGTTAAAATATTTAAAATAGGTTGGGTTTTACCACCAATCTTTTCGAAATAGGGAAAAAAACTTTTCATTTTAATAGAAACCTCGGATCATCTGTTAACTATTTAATAACAACTATTTAATCAATTACTTCTCGGAAATGCTAAAAAGATTACTTTATTTTCTTATACCGGGATTGGTATTAAAATCTAATCGTAATACCATAAATTCGAATCGGAAAAATAAGAGTTGCTTTTGGATTATTATAGATTGATTTGAACCAATACAAATCAAATAGATGAAACAAAGAAGAAATTGGGGATACTATGCTATATACATTACATATAATGTAATTGAGATTCTATATATGAATAAGATAATATATATGAATATACATATTGTAAATTGATCCATATTTTTTTTATAAAGTCAAACTTTTTTTTTACACTACAATAATAGATAAATAATATGGTAGAAAGAAATCGATTTTCTTTCTACCATATTATACAGATTTCATAGAATTCTGTTGATTCTAGTCCGATTATTTCATTTTAACCTTAAGACCACAAAACAAAAATGGAATTTTTTTTTTCATTCATTGCATTGACATGAATTAAGAAGTCATGTTTAAGTAAAATTAGTCACTTTGACTTACTGTTTTTACGTAAATTATAAGTAAAAAGGCAGTAGGAACTAGAATGAACAGTGCAGTAGCAATAAATGCAAGAATATTTACTTCCATAATCTCTATGCTTTATTTATCTTTTTTTTTTTCCAATAAAAAACTCGGGATTTAATCCCATATAGATGATAAATCTTTTGTCGGTAAATTCAATGATAGAAATTACATCTTGATGATATCAAATGGTATCAATATTATGAATAACAATATCTGAGCTATAAAATCGATTAATCGTCGAGAATTGAATAGTATAACATAGGAAGATCTTTTATCCATACCCAATTCCAATAATTTTGTTTCCAATGCAATCCAAAATTCCGTATTCTTTTTTTTTTTTTACTTTATTTAACTTTAATATGAAGGTTCCGACAAAGAAAGAAAAAAGGATGGATCCCTGTTAGGAATGATATTTTGTTTGTTATTTTGATTTTATTCCCTTTCACACACGAAATGAATTGCTGTCTTTTTTTTATTTGTATCCATCGGGACTGACGGGGCTCGAACCCGCAACTTCCGCCTTGACAGGGCGGTGCTCTGACCAATTGAACTACAATCCCAGGGAAAAGGGGCGTACAGCATAGATATTCTTATGATTTCATTCAAACCCCTTCTTTTTTCGATTTTAGATTAGAATCGTTTGCTGTAACTGACAGAGGCGGGACTTATATATATTGATATATCTCAATACGCACTTTTTTTAGGGAGATCGACACGGATTACGAGTAATCCCTTCGTTATTGCCAAATCAATTGAAAAATGAATCAATCAATAAAAAACAAAGACTCTTTTTTATTTACTTTTATCTTTTTCTTTAACCCTTTCCTTAGACACTTACAGATCCTGATATGAATCTAGATCATTAGCAAGATTCGAACTTATGAAATATGGATTTCATTGTAGAATTTCATTCTACAATATGGTAAAAAAAAAAAGCGCTAGAGATTTGTCATATTTTATTTTCTTCCGTATCCGAGCACATAGGCCATTTCCGAAGAACAACAAATGGGTTATATCATTTCTCATGGTGGATCGTAAAATTATTGGGCCGAGCTGGATTTGAACCAGCGTAGACATATTGCCAACGAATTTACAGTCCGTCCCCATTAACCGCTCGGGCATCGACCCAGGAAGAATCAATTTTATTCTTTTTTTATAATCCATGATCAACTTCCTTTCGTAGTACCCTACCCCCAGGGGAAGTCGAATCCCCGTTGCCTCCTTGAAAGAGAGGTGTCCTGGACCACTAGACGATGGGGGCCCACTTTCCCGACCACCATTATACTATGTTCATAGTATAACAGAGTCTTTTTTTTGTCAATAATAGATTGGAATGATATGATTCGATCAGAAGGATCTTTCTATTTTTTCAAAATTCCATACCATAGAATTTTTTGGTTCATCATTAGATTTCGAAATTGTTCATTTCAATCGCCAATCCAATCTATAATTCCATAAGGAAAAAAGGATAAGTATTGCGGAAGAAAGAAGAGAATAATTGATTTGCTGGAAAAGGCGGGAGTTAACATTTCTTTCACTTTTATTCATTGTTAAGATTCGGTAGGTATATCTCTATCTCATCCTAAGCCGGAAAAAAACGAAAATCAATTTGGAAATCGGGCCATTGATATTTATCAAATCTAATATCAATAAACCTTTTCATTAACTATACTCTATTCACTAGGTAAATAAATTTTTTTGTTCCTTAATGAGTCGCTATGTAGATAATATCTATCTATATGGAGATAATATCTATCCATATGTGCATATATTCTAATCTTATCTATATAAGAAGTATACGCAGTCACAAATATATGTACTAGACTCATATTGGCTAATTCATGAATAATTAATTGAATTAAGCGGAGCCCTTTTAACTCAGTGGTAGAGTAACGCCATGGTAAGGCGTAAGTCATCGGTTCAAATCCGATAAGGGGCTTTGTACCGTTTTTTTTCATAAAACTCCAGCTGTAGTATTCGTATTTGAAGGAAGAATAGATATTTTTTTTTGAAAATAAAAAAAACTAAGGAATCGTAGAATTCTCATTAGAAAATGGAATTTTGAATTCTAATAAGTTATTGTTATCATTCTAATGAATGATAATATAGTAAACTAATTCTAGTTAGAAAGTCGA